GATCTGTTAGGTTCTTCTTTTGGAGTGTGCAGGGCATTCTCTGTGATTCCTCTTGTATGATGGAATACCCGTCCTCCGCCAGTCTTTCATTCGCCTATCTGCAATACCGCTTCTACTCACTGGATTTCTTTCGATCTGCCGCATCCTATCGTATGACCTTCCATCTGGCTGAGAGTAGCATGGGGTAATTGCCTATCGTTGTTTTTCTGCTCATTGGAAGAGACTAATTGTTTTGATAGGGAGGCTCCTCACGCACAATCCACAAGAGGGTCGGTATCTCTTTTCATTGATTGATGAGTAAGGGCTCGATAGAATGCTTGATCGATGTTTTAAGGCCTTGCCTTAACCAAGAGTCATCGCATTCGTCGCACGAATCATAGATAGAACCCGATCCTTGGATAGAATCCATAATCAGAAGTTATCGGTACCCTTAGCATCTTACCTTTGATTAGAATGTGAAGGTCCTTGGTTCGGGCAAGCAGCGTATTTAGAAGCCTGCTACCGAAATGGAATTCCTCGGTCGAGAACTTTCATGATAAAGCAGAATTCCGTTGGACCAATAAGTAAGAGAGGAGATTATAAAGCTGATCAGACAGAATAACCTCTGAGAAAACCGCATAGAATACGAAAAGCAAAGGCGAAGGTGACTTTACATCTCAGTCGAAAGCGGTGAATCCGGATCCATTTCATAAGTGGACTGGGGAATCTCAATCTCAAAGGTCTTCGCTCGGTTCCATAGTTCAATCTAAAACCTGTGAGGCTGGAAACTTCTACAACAATATTACATATTCCCATCACCAGTAAACGATACAGTAAACCTTTAAATAGGTTCACTCTCGTCCATGCTCAAGGGGTTCCTCCAGCCGTCCTTCTGAAAGGTCCTCTTCTACGGCTCAAGGTTCAAGCTAAATAAATAAAGTTCCTTTTCTCACTTAAGCGGATACTCCAAGTCAAATCAATGCTTTAAGGAAAGACTTCCCAGCGCAGTCAAGCAAGATAGGATTCTCAACAGGATAAGTTCCATGGACAAGGCGAGCTAGCAGCGGTGCTTTCCTTCCGTGCCGTAGGTCAATGAAATGATCTTTTTCAGCACGAGAAGTCTCATTAACTAGTTGATGAGGAGAAGTCTCAAATGCTCTCATTTGAGGAGAAGGAGAGAGTTACAGGATCCGAAGGAGATGGAAGAACCTGGCCAAAGTAAGTGTTGTGTTCAACCGTTACTAAGTAATATGGGTTGGCTGGTTGGAAGGACAGCTTCAGTATCTTACGGCCTGACATTACATATGCTGTGAATCGTTTAAGTCAATTTGTTGCTGCTCCTCGAGTTCCACATATGCAGGCTGCCACTCTAATTCTCCATTACCTCAAGAATTCTCCTGGACAAGGTCTGATGTATTATGCAGATTCAGAGATTCAACTTAAAAGCTTTGCAGACTCTGATTGGTTTGGATACCCTGATACCCAGACGATCGATCACCGGTTTTGCTGTGTTCTTGGGTCAAAATCTGATCTCCTGGAAGTAGCAAACCTTAGGATGGCATAGCCTTAAAGTTAAGGGCGAGGTTCAAACGAGGAAAGGCTTACGGTGGATACCTAGGCACCCAGAGACGAGGAAGGGCGTAGTAAGCGACGAAATGCTTCGGGGAGTTGAAAATAAGCGTAGATCCGGAGATTCCCGAATAGGTTAACCTTTTGAACTGCTGCTGAATCCATGGGCAGGCAAGAGACAACCTGGCGAACTGAAACATCTTAGTAGCCAGAGGAAAAGAAAGCAAAAGCGATTAATCTAGTTCTCGGAGTTGCGTCTGCTCTATCATATCTGCATTCAGAATGTGAGAGAGAAAGAATTCATAGGGACGTTAGTTAAGACTTGAAATATAATGCTTGATGCAGAATTCAATGCCAAGCTAGGAGATTTAGGCAGAAGTCTATGAACATAGTTCTATAACCAGGGAAGCTACAATACCAGCTGGGAAAATGGGAGATCTTGCTCCTTAATATGTTTATTATGGTGTTCCATCACAGAAATGTTTACAGCTTCGGTCTAGTGGTGCTAGAGGTAGCTACAGGGAAAAGGCCTGTCGATGATGCTGGTACGGTGCTTGTTGATTGGTATGGAGCTACTGGGAGAAAGGGAAACTGATTGAGGCAGTTGATCCAAAGTTGAAAGGGACGTTTAGTTTCATTTAATGCAGTGGAGATGCAGAGAATGCTTATGGTGGGACTTTACTGTGTTCACACAAATCATATAATGAGAAGAGGCGTTCCTCGAGGCGTTCCTCGAGAGGGAACCTCTTCTTAGGCTTGCTCCCATATTCTCCATGGTTGTGGGGCTTGCTTCTTTATTCTTTCTTGGGTGGTCTTTCTCAACGTTATTCGTCATGGCTGATTCTAACTCAAATAAATCCGCCTCCAACACTTCATCTGATCAGGTCAGTATGCAGATTACCTCTGTAAAGTTGAATGATCATAACTACTTGTTATGGGCACAAGCCATTAAAGTAGCTCTCGGAGCTAGAAAATCAAATGGAAGTTTCTCTTGAAAGATCCTCCTTCCATATCTGATAGGCATTGTGCAAAGGAAGATTTTTTATGTCTGGTTCTATCTGTCTGTGCTTGGTCTGGACCCTTAGTTCTTGCAGGTGTAAGCGTGCTCCCCATGTAGTTTTCTTCGTTCCCGTGTATCAGGTGCGAGTGTAACGAGTTTGTTTGAAATAAGTCCAATGAGATGATACGAAAACAAAGAGTGAAAAGCTGGCTTAGAAGAAAGTATAGTGGGCATGGTTTAGAAGGTAGGTTACCTGCTCGTAAGAGGCAGTCTAACTTAGTTAGAGGAAAAGCTTGCTCATCAGAAGGATAAGCAAGGTTTGATGAATTCTCCTAGAAGGAAGATCAAAAGTCAAGGTCTTCAATAGTAGTATAGTAGGGAACATATCACAACCAGCAAGCGTATTCACGTCAACATTTTAGCAATCGAAGTCGGAGTGAGCCGATTCAATGTCTACAGGGCGTCTGTGTAACACATATCAAAGCGTCTGTTGCCAAGCCTAATATCTGATATCTGTGTTAGGAGGAACGGAGTTGGCTTCTCCCGTTGGTCAAGCGCCTTGCCCCTAACAGCTGATTCACTAGCTAGTCCTCCAACTACTCTTACTGGAACAGAAAAGACTAGCACTGGATACGTGAACATTTCTAAGAGCTGGTACGTGAACTGCGGGTACGCTTAGAGCTTCTCTTCCCCCAGGACTGGATACTCTCACGCCGCTTACTCAAGCACTAGCAGCTTATTTGTCGACTTCTCTTCTTTGCTTTCTTACACTCTGATTTGCAGCGAATCAAGCGTCTCCCCAGTGAGTTTTCTTTCCCGCTTTCTTTCTCTGTATTATAGAATAGAAAGAAATTCCTCCCTTACAGGAAGTTTGTTCGATAGGACAAGTACACCCGAAGGAAGAGGGTTCTACGCTACTTTTACGATCTTTCCTTTCAGTCGAGTAACTAAAGTCCTGTAAGGGGAAACCTATTCCCAAGCTAACCAAACCAGGGAAGCTAGCTCATGGGATTGGTTGGCTAACAACAGGCGTTCCTCGGAGTGAATAGATGGGGGGATAAAAGAGAGGATCAGGGAGTCATCGGATCGGAGGGTTTCCCACCAAGGAATTCATTTCACGATTCGTATGTCGATCACTGTCTTCGATGATAAAGGGCCATGTGATAAGCTAAGAACCAGGAGCTGCGCCCTTGCTATTGAATCTGCTCTCACTGTTCTCGAAGAAGTTGCTATTGAATCAATCAGCTGTGAACGAGTCGGATGTTGCAAGAAGAAGGGCTTTGGTTCTATCTGTAGAAAAAAAGAACCTATTCACCAACAACCTCTGATGAGAATATAAGAAGTTGCAAAGATCGCTTGCTACATTAGATAGGATACAAAAGATAGGATAGAAAGCAATTCCATTACAAAATCCGGTGCTAGAAAGATAGGTTGAACTCGGCAAGGCAAGAACACAACACTTTTGATTTTCTCACAAGAAGAAGCTGCTAAGATAGGTTGTTCAAGGTGAACCAAAGATAGAAGGTTAGCGGCATTGCACACTAGCCCAAACTGATTGAGATAGAACCTCTTCTTCAAGAAGATAGGTGGAATCAAAGAATTCCGACAACGAATCTCCCGAGGACTCAAGACCGATCCTTTTTCGGCGGATCTGTCCTTGCCTCTTTCGTAGTAGATAGAGCCATGTAAGTTGGTTGTTCTCAAGACAGAAGTCTATTCTGGTTTGGTTTGGAAGGAATGAAAAAGAAAGTGGTTGTAGCTCACTTCAAACAGTAGGGTTGGATCGGAGGAAGAGAGGTCTGACAGAGAAGAGGTCTCCAGAGCCTGGGCATAGGTGATATGTAATAGTTTACACCAAGCCAGGTTTATTGCAACTGAAGTGAAGCAGTTAAGTACCTGGGAGTTGGAACTGTTAGAGTTATACCCGCTTGATATTATTGGGAAAAGCAGAATCAAATGTATCTATTAATTAGGCCTGTCAAGCTAACCAGAATATCAAATATAGTACCAGACCAATGGGAACATCAGCACCCTTAACTTAAGAGAAACTGAAGCAGCTTAGAGTTCCAATCATAGTTCTCCATTTGACGTGACGCGAATAATAAGCGTGTAATCATTGTCAAAAGCTAATACCTGTTGTGGGATATGCCCTGTAGGCAGGAGTAGGAAGGTCAGCTAGGAAATCAACAGATAACAACAACAACGGAGGGAATGGGTTCCTCCGGCATCTAGGTAGAACCTTCCAGAAAACCGGGAAAGTAGGGCATCATATAGTAAAGCAGGACTAAAGAAAGGATCTTTGACTGTCCTAGAGAGCTGAAATCGATCGTACATTTCACCAACTTCCATTTCAATAGCTGCCAGAGAGAAGTAAAGTGAGAATATAGGTATTGCATTGGTCTGGGAAAGCCCTTCCTAGGGACCGGGGAAGCTTCATGGCATTTATCCTACTCTGTTGCCGGGGAGGATAGCTCCTTCATTGACGAAAGGTGCTTCAGTGACCAATGTTGGTGCCATTTCTTCTCTTGGAGGAATGGTAGTTTTGTAGTGTGCTTTTAAACTCCAAAGCTCACACGGTGTGCCTTCCCATATATGCTGTCTTCACAGAAATAAAGAGATGACACCTTCTTACCATCAATGTACCCTTTTTTCACCAGCAGTTCTAGCCCTTTTTGACTCATGTGGCCTAACCTGCTGTGCCACAGTGAAGTTTCATCCTTCTTGTCCTCAGTTATGAGAGCTTCTGTCTCAACAACTTTGCCTTGTAGGAAGTATAGACTGTCGTACTGTTTTCCTCTTAGAACAACTCTGCAACCCTTTAGCACTTTCAAGATTCAATTTTCACCTCTATATGCACAACCCTGTGAATCCAGTGTTCCTAGTGAGATAAGGTTTCTCTTTAAATCTGGTACATACCTCACTTGTGTCAGAATCACCACTGTTCCATCCTCATTTAGGATCTTTATACTTCCTATTCCTTTCACTGATGATGTTGTGTCATTTCCCATCTTGATTATCCCTGTGATCTCTTCATTCAATTCATCAAACCACTCTTTCTTGGGTGTCATGTGGTAAGAACAACCTGTGTCCATGATCCACTCTTGTTCAACCAGATCAGTAATATTCAAGGCTTCAGCTGCATATAGGACATCCACACGCTTGACCTCTGTTCCTTTTACCATAGCAGACTCTCCTCTTACTGTGTTCTGGTCTTTTGTCTTATCATGATAAGCCTTTCTACTGGGACAATTCTTCTTAAAATGTCCTTCTTCCCCGCATGAACAGCATCCCTTCTTTCCCTTTGACTTTGATCTATTTCTGTTCTTGTTTTTGTTTGAACCTTGATCTCGGCATATGAGATTGATTTCATCGAAGTTGAGTAAGAGTCACTCTGTACCTCGGCGAGCTACACACAAATCTTTCTTTTCATTTTATATAGATGCAAAAGTTAGCAATCCAATTTTCCTTCGTAAGAGCACATCAGAAATCCAAAACTTTCTCTTTATATAGCGAGGATTTGATGAAACCCTATTTTAGCTCTACGGAGCACATCAGGAATCCAAAACTTTCTCTTTATATAGCGAGGATTTGATGAAACCCTATTTTAGCTCTACGGAGCACATCAGGAATCCAAAACTTTCTCTTTATATAGATGGAAAAGTAAGAAAAAAGGAAAAAAGAGAAGAGTTTGAAACAAAACTAAGGGAAGTAGCTACGATCGCTCGCAGGCCGTTGCTCGCTCCCTCCAAGTGTTGAACAGAGATAGCTACGATAGAACACAGCTAACAACCCATGACAGAATAATATGTATATAAGAAGAAGGCTGCTTAGAGGAGTGATCTCTGTTCATCTAACTCAAAATATTGTAAGAAGAAGAAGAATCTTACGCCCAAAATTCCCATCTCTTTTTTCTTGGTTGGACCAACCGGCACCAGTCATTTCCGTCTTCCTTAATTGGGAGAGTCAGAATCAGTCTCTCTTTGTTTGGGGGGGAGCGGAGCAGTCAATGAAGGAACCTTTGCTTTGAAAATGATTGTTCTAAAATGGTTATTCCTCACAATTTCTCCTTGTGATGCAGCGGAACCATGGCAATTAGGATCTCAAGACGCAGCTACACCTATAATGCAAGGAATAATAGACTTACATCACGATATCTTTTTCTTCCTCATTCTGATTTTGGTTTTCGTATTATGGATCTTGGTTCGCGCTTTATGGCATTTCCACTATAAAGAAAATGCAATCCCGCAAAGGATTGTTCATGGAACTACTATCGAGATTCTTCGGACCATCTTTCCTAGTCTCATCTCGATGTTCATTGCTATACCATCATTTGCTCTCTTATACTCAATGGACGAGGTAGTAGTAGATCCAGCCATTACTATCAAAGCTATTGGACATCAATGGTATCGGACTTATGAGTATTCTGACTATAACAGTTCCGATGAGCAGTCACTCACTTTTGACAGTTATATGATTCCAGAAGAAGATCTAGAATTGGGTCAATCACGTTTATTAGAAGTGGACAATAGAGTGGTTGTACCAGCCAAAACTCATCTACGTATTATTGTAACATCTGCTGATGTACCTCATAGTTGGGCTGTACCTTCCTCAGGTGTCAAATGTGATGCTGTACCTGGTCGTTTAAATCAAATCTCTATTTTGGTACAACGAGAAGGAGTTTACTATGGTCAGTGCAGTGAGATTTGTGGAACTAATCATGCCTTTACGCGTGCGCCCGGAAACATAGGCCGACTGTTGAGCCCACTCTGGCTCAGCCGCACCACCCGGGGGTGCGAGCCACCCGAGAAGCAAGCTATTACAGCGAGCGGCTGGAGCTGTAGGGAGCCGAGGAGCAAGGCAGTAGATAAGATAGAAGAAGGGGCCAGGCACCCGGTGGAGCAGAGGGGACGGTTAGGATAACGAACTTGAAACGCGGAGCCCGAGCGGCTGGCGAGCGAGTGGTTAGTGGCCAATAGCGCCCTAGTTGATGGCATTCCTCTCTGCGGCTGGCACTCGAGGAACCACAGGGCACTCCATACAGAGCAAGCAAGTCTTAGGGATGAGACGCCCGCGCAAGGACCTCAATTCTCATTAGGAGGTCGAACCAAGGACCTATGGAAGTCGGGGCTACCCCGTCCCCATGGGCAACGCAATAGTGTCCTGAGGGAGGAGTTTAGAGGCCTTATAGTAGCATGGACTTCTTTATCTTTCTAGGTCATGCGAAGGGGGCCAGTCCAAGATCGTACTGTTCCTCTACAAAGATAATAGACGCTCTCAACGGCTAGGCGCCACTCTCTTTCTGAGTTATTCCAGCTTCTTCATGATTTCGTGCCGCGGTGAACAAACAAAAAAAGAGGGCCGTCTCAGCGGAAGGAGAAGGACCTGCAACGGCAGAGACTACTGACCCTCTTCTTGTTCTTAGCCGTCTATTACGAGTCCGGGAAGCCTGGAATCATAAATATGAGGGATCCAGAAGGGTGGGCAGGGCGTTAGCAAGGTTTTTTATCCCCTCTTCCCGGTCAAGATAGATGGGAAAGGAGTCCTATCAAGTAAAGGCCATAACCAGCCTCTTTTTTTATGTACACCTTTCTTTGTTTCAGGCTCTTCAAGACCTTCCTCCTGCTAATCCGGCCATTTCCGAACCTGTCTTTCCCACCCTTCTCAATTCTTGCGATTCCTAGCCAGCCCCCTTAGCTTATTTTGCTTTATAAAACCACTTTTCCCTTTTTTCAGCTTGCTGCTCGCTTTCTCGCTTCCGAGAGGTGCTTTAGCAACTCGACTGAAAGGAGAGGGCCGAAGGCGCCTGACTTACGGTTTCAAAGCCTGGCGCGAAGCGAAGGGATTGGATTTCACCTATGATCAGATTAGTGGGCAACCATTGTTGACTTTTTTCGTGGTGTTGTTGACGTTGTTGAAAGCTAATTTCGAAGTAGGCCTTGCTTTTCTCCGCTGGGAGCAGCTCACACTATGGTGGAGGAGGTGCCGTGAAGATCTAGGAGTGTGAGCAGTACGAGCTGAAAGGCTCCCATACTGTTTGGAGGGCAGGGGGCATAGATGCCAAAGAAAGCTGACCCCTATCTATCGTCGTAGAAGCTGTTCCTAGGAAAGATTATGGTTCTCGGGTATCCAATCAATTAATCCCCCAAACCGGGGAAGCTTAAGCGGAAATTGAAGAGTAAGGTGAGGGAGGGGGAAGAGCTATCAAACTTTAGAGGCTTAACTCGCTCGCTCTAACGCTCGTTTAGTAGACAGCTCGTCAGTCAAGTACGTAACGAGCCTTGTCTACGAAGCTCCGCTCCCTCGTCTTGCTTGCTTCTGGCGAAGCTTCTAGCACTAGAAAAAATAGGCTTGTATGGCAGGAATACCACTTTTGAGGCCGATCACCACTACATAGGAGCGATAGCGAAGCCAAGCCGTATAAAGGCGAGCAGCCCTTCTAGCAATAGCAAACGGCCTACTTATAGCCTTTTCCCCTTTATTCGGGGACTTCAACGGGTCTTCCAAGCTCATAAACTTTAAATTCTTCACGTTTTCTTCAGACAGTGGGAATGAATTCTATTACTTGATTGACATTGACAGATATGTGTACCACACCGAACAAGCAATATGCCGATATGCTTGATGTACCAGCCAAGCCAGCTCAACCGTATACAGTATAAGGGATTCGCCTTTGCCTCAGACAGAAGAAGAACAGAAGTACTACCGGGAAGGGAAGCCTGACATGGGTAGATATTTATTTGAACAAAGGAACTCAAACCGGTACCAGAAAGCAAAGAAGAGATGGAATTCCTGATTGAACATATGACCGACCTACAAGAAGACGAAAATCAAATTCCTAATTCCATTCTCTGAACTAAAGGGATGTCTCTAAGCAGCCAAGGCCAAGAGCAAGCAGGAGTGGTCCTATCCGCCCATTCATTTTTAAGTGACTTATAAGACGTGAGAGATACTCTAAAGTCATAACGGGGAAGGCCAGAGACTTCGTTCAAATGGGGGGAGGTTTTCTCTTCAATAAAATGAAAGGCAGGTATTTTTATACGAAAATTGAGAATTCAATAAGAAATGTTCACTTGAGATTAGGTTCGCGAAGAAGAAGATCACAAATGAGATCTTGAGCTTGAAGCTTACTCTCCAGAATCGAAAGATCTCTTATCCCCGAGGCGAGGATGGCTTCATAAACCTTTTTTTGCTGAAGGAAAGATAGATAAGGGGTTTCATCCATATTTTTCTCCCATTTACGTATCACGTTCAGAGATTTTCATTCGTTGTCCGCTCTTTCCGTTTTTTTTTCGTACAAAACAAAAGTAATTAGAAAAAAATAATCTCAAAAAAAGGTCTGACTCTTAGAGGTCTCGATTTTTATTTTATACATGGCGGTCGGTAACGTTGGTGAATTAGGTAAAGGTACGGAAAGAGAGGGATTCGAACCCCCGGTAAACAAAAGCCTACATAGCAGTTCCAATGCTACGCCTTAAACCACTCGGCCATCTCTCCTACATTATGACCCAGAAACCTCGAGTGAATAGCGAGTCATTTATATTCTTGCAGTAAAGGTAGTTCTATATTTTTTTTCTTTCTTTATCAGAGGGGGCCCCTTAGGCCTTGGGGGGCGGGGCCTCTTTTTTTATTTTTTAATAAAAAAGGGGGAGAGGGACCCTTTTTTATTTTTGAAGTACAGCCCTACCCTATAGTGGAGTTATCTTTTCCCTATCTAAGCTATATCAACATAGCAAACTAGAAAACTTATCCGCTTGTCAATTCTTGGTGTAATATGTAAATGATTGGTGTCAAAATTTTTCACTGATCAGGTGTGATCAGTCTCATCCGTGTAAGAATTAGGAATTCCTCTTCCAACTCGTCCCAGAATGGGCGTTATGGCAAAGAACAAGAAGAAAACCAAAGGAGAAATTTGTCCAATAGTAACAAATGGTGCTTCCACAGGTTGACATCCGATCCAACCTAGTAGTAAGCAATCCGCCAAAAGCAACCAAAACATTCCTTGGTGAATCGGTCGAAAACTTGAACTACGCACATACATACTTTTAAAAAAAGGTAAAGCCAAGAGACATATAAAAACTGGTGCTATTGCGGCTACACCTCCCGCTTTGTCAGGTATACTACGAAGAATGGCATGGATCGGTAGGAAATACCATTCCGGCACAATATGAGGCGGGGTGGACATCGGATTAGCAGGTATATAATTGTCGGGATGTCCCAAAACATTAGGAGCATAAAAAATCCAAATAGAAAAAAAGATAGCAAAAGCTACCCAACCAACTAGATCCTTGACATAAAAATAAGGGTAAAAAGCTATTTTATCCATCTCAGAATGTACACCCAATGGATTATTTGATCCATATTGATGCAATGCGGCCAGATGAAGAAGACTGGCGCCTACTAAAATAAAGGGGAGTAAATGATGAAGACTAAAAAAACGATTTAAGGTGGCATTGTCCACGGAGAAACCACCCCAAAGCCAAGTCACTATGGTATCTCCTACTACAGGTATGGCGCTAGCTAAGCTTGTAATTACTGTAGCTCCCCAAAAGCTCATCTGACCCCAAGGTAGTACATATCCTATAAAAGCTGTCACAATCATTAATAGGAAGATTACAACTCCAAGACACCAAACAAATTCCCTAGGACTGCTATAACTCGCATGATATAGACCACGAAAAATATGAAGGTAAACCACAATAAAAAACATACTTGCCCCATTAGCATGCATATAACGGAGCAACCAGCCCCCTTCAACATCTCTCATAATGTGTTCTACGCTGTTGAAAGCTAAATCCACATGAGGTGTGTAATGCATAGCTAAAAAAACGCCAGTCACTATCTGAATGACTAAACAAATACCAGCTAACGAACCGAACCCCCACCAATAACTAAGATTGCTCGGGGTTGGATAATCTACTAAATGCTGATTAAGTGTGGAGGATATAGGTTGTTTAAGAAGAGAGAATCGTTGGTTCCTTATAGTCATTTCTCTTTCCTATCGTGACAACTCTTGTTCACCCACTTTTTTTTGCGTTCTAGGGCCCTAAAATATCCTAAAATATATATATTGATATTTGAGCCTTTCTTTGACTTTTGAAAGCGTTCCTCGGGGGCGAATTAAGCGTCGACGTTTTTAGAATTCTTTCTCCTACACACCTTTGCCCTCTTTCACCGAAGAGGAAAGAAGAATCTTTCAAGCGGGCAGAGACCTAAATTTCTTAGATTCATTCCTAAGCTTGCTTTGTCGCAGCAAGATGGATTGGATGATCAGTCCGAGAGTGCTGTAGAGAAGAGAAAGCGGTCAAAACTTCTCTGATTCGGTCACCGAGCAGTCGGACAACCCTTCAGTAACCTAGGATGACCCCGAGAGAAGATCTCGTCCACCAAGCGGGACAGCGGAGTGCGATCCTTAAGCAATTGGAGGTTCTCGCTCATCTCTTGGGATCCATATCATCTGAATACTTTTCCTGTTACATTAGCATAGCTAAATTTGAATAGGATGACTCAGCGTCAGGAAAAGTAAGCCCCCCTTTGCCTTGATTTAATTTGGCTTCGCTGCGCTCTGAATCAATCAATAAGCTTATTGATTGGATTCATCCTATTTCATTTGGGCGAGAGGTCCGAAGGAACAAAGAAGCTCGACTGTAAGGAGAGGTGCTTTAGCAACTCGACTGAAAAGGCGTTCCTCGGGAGTGAAACGAGAGGGAGGCTGGGCTTATCCATGGGACTTGCCTTGGCGGTTAGACTTTATTTTAACACATCCTCGAATTCGTCTCGTCGGTTGGTTGATTCTCGAAATAACCTCTTGAGAAAAAAAAAGGTCCATCAGGTTTTGCCCTGCCATCTCCGGCGAGGCCCCATATCCGTGAGACTGGATCACTGTAATTCACGGAAGTCCATTTGGACCTCTCCTTTTAGTCGAGTCACTCCGTGCCTCTCGGGAGTAGGGCTTTGTTCTGGGGGGGCCGACTTGCGCTGCTTTATAAGGGAGAGAATTTCATAAAGTAACTCTCTCTATCTATCCTTAAAAGTAGGGCGATAGAAAGTCAATATGAGATTTGCGTTGGTTTTTCCAACGAAACAAAGCATTATCATTCGGAAGGCTCAGTCCCAACTCGGACTTCCATGATGGGTTCATCCCTCCGCACTACGGCGCTCCAATGAACAAGAGTTCTCCGCCTTAGTATATTTAGAAGAGTAGTCGGGAGTTACATTCGTAACTTAATGTTATGTTCACGCATTATATCTTTCTTTCCAAGAGTACTACCTGTACGTAGTCTATGTCTGGGGAGCATACTTGACAGGAAATAGACACAAGCGGTAGAGAGGTCCCCCACTTCGATTCCCGCCCCGTTCGCATCTCCGATCCAAGATAAGGGATTACTCTGTTAGGTCTTTTCGGTCCGGAGCCGGCTGGTAATGGACTTACTTACCTTGCTTGTGGACCAGCTGCGGAGCTAACCTTTCTTTGTTCTATTGGTTTGGTGGTGCTACCAAGATGATTTCTTTATGCCCATCAAAGAACCTCGAGATGCTAATCCACGAAAAACGATACGATAAATTCGAAAGAACTCAGATACAGAACGAGGGCGACCCGTGGAAATACATCGGTTTCTTACTCGTGCAAAGGAACTATTTCTTGGCAACTTGGACAACTTATAACGATGTTTGTCCCGCATATCACTAGGAAGATCGGGATCTTTACAAAAGGCTTTATAAAGCTTTCGTCTCAATTCAAATTTAGCCGCGAGCAATCTACGTTTGTGATCTCTACTATTTTGCTTCTCCGACATCTTACTGAGTTTCCCCCTCATCTTTTTGCAAAAAGCCGCTCCACGGTGGTAAAGTCTCATCTTGTGTGTTGGCCGAAGTGACAATAGTCACATTGAACCCTCTAATATGTTCGAAGATCTCGAAATGATCTTCCAGTTCCGGGGAGAATTCGCAAAACTCCGTTTCCATCGAGAATTGAATGGAGTTTTTCCGTATTTCGACCGGAAAATCTAACAGAGACATTACTGTCGAGATTCTGACCGAAAAATTAGACATTCCATGCCCTCGGAGAGTGCTTTGTCGTGCTAGGTCACTTACATATCCTTTGTCTTTATTTGACCCCAAGAATGGATTAGATCGAAAGGACTTTCCTGTCGAACCCCTTTGTGTCTGTATGAATTTCTGACCGCGCGGAATCTCCATAGCCAATTTTCCATTTTTTATTATGAAATTATAGGGTGCCTTTGGTACTACTCTTATTTCACACGATCCAGGAACTTCCATAACGTTGGCGTGATTCGGTTTGAGCAACGGATCTTGACGTGATACATCTTCGTAATGAAAATTGAGTGGAAACATGAGTTGGCTTTTACAGTATCTATAGAATAAGCTGACTCCTCCTACTCCTCCTTTCCGAAAAGATCATCCTTGGTCCTTTTGACATAAGATTCTCGGCCCGCTTTCTCCCCCTTAACCAATTACGTTACGACCACTGAACAAACTTGGTTGACGAACATGGTTTATGAGCCGCTAATGTAGCGGCTTGTCGAGCATTTGCCAAACTCACACCATCCATTTCAAATGGGATTTGTCCCGTGGACACACGAGCAATCCAACCCGTAGGATTTCCTTTTCCTCTTCCCATTCTTACTTCTGTAGGTTTCCCGGTAATAGGGAGATCCGCGAAAACTCTTACCCATATCTTACCATTTCTTCGGAATTGTCCGCTCATAGCACGATGGAAGTGTCCGATTATAGCCCGACGCGCTGCTTCAATGGCTCGATATGAAAGACGACCAGCTTTACAACTTTTAGTGCCATATCTTCCAAAACCCAGTTTTGTACCATCCGGTTTGCAACCCCTACTACATCTGCCTTTACGATATTTACTATATTTCGTACGTTTCGGATATAGCACGTCCCCCTTTTTTTTGACTATATGAAATCCACACTTTGACACCTGAGATTCCGTAACGAGTAGATACTTCCGCAGGAGCATAATCGATTTTCTGGTTAAATACATTACGAGAAGTTTTTCTATGCTTATAGCATTTAGTTTGAGCTTTTTCTGCTGCGTCTTTTAATCGACCGGAAAAACATATACGGATTCCCTCCACCCTTTTTGGAATCTCCTTCACTATTTTAGCAAAAATGGAATGAAATGATCTTCTTTTGTTCTTCAGTTGAAAAGAGATGTCTTGAGCAATCAGAGAAGCGCTTTGATAAACAGATTTGATTTTGACTGACTCAATTAAGGTCTTAGTGTTTGTTCTATTAGACAAGAAAGATCGCATTTTTTTTACTTCGTAAAAATAAGAGTTGTACCTATACGGAATTCCTCTCTTTCTCAGTATGATTTCTATCATCATATCTATTACCTTTATCAATTCTTCTATCCCACCTAGGTTTTTGAATTTCTCTATCAATTCCATTACCTTATCCTTACCCAAAAGGTTCCAACATTTGACCCTTAATTGATTGAGTAGTTGTTCCCGGGCATCAAGGTTATTATACACCCCAACCCCATCTCTTAGAAAGAAAAAGGTAGCACCGAAGAATGGAAAGAGCGAGATGGTGGTTTTAGTTGTTCCCGCGAAGCGAAGATCATTTGCCAAGCGAATGAAGTGGGTCAACCTATTTTTGGCTTCGGCCAAACACTTTTTCTCGCTGGTCGAGCTTTCTACAAAAAAAGCGATACGAGAACGTATTCTCTTCTGTAAGCTTCTTCCCTGTGCATTCGCTCTCCCCATCGTAGATGGTTCAGCCGCGCCCGGTGCCACGAAATGATTGAGAACTACGACGGGGTCGAAATTCATTTGGTTCTTTGTATTAAAAAAGTATTGCATGACCAAAAAATTCAAGGAGGGGCGCACTGCAGGGAGGGTCCGTAGATAACTCGTCGGGCCGTCGGAGCGGGACTTCTTTGGGAAAAAGAACTTGAATAACTTCGTTTTTCTGAAGGAGTCGTCATTTTCTATCAGGAACGCTATGTCATTTACAACCCCGGCGTATTTCGGATGCTTGAAGGCCCCGCTGATCCGAAGTGATTTAGAAAGATTCTTCTTTATCGATGGTGATCGGTCATGGTATCCATAGCGTTGTTTTTTTTTCGTCCAGCCCAGCATATTTATTTGCGACTTTCTTGATCCCCCCAGCATATTTATTTGCGACTTTCTTGATCCCCGGCCTCTCACTTCGTTTCGTTCTTCTTCTGTATCGTCGCGAAGACACCCGATCGGCCCGGCTTTCCCGAATGTCGTCCACCACCGGCCCTTCTCCTTTCCGGGTCTAGTTTTTTCACGTCGTTTCAGTCGTCGTGGTCGACGGGGAAGAAAGAAATGAATGAATGTTCTTTTAGGAAAATGTAGAAGAATACACCTACCGAGACGAAAGCCAAAGGTGAGTCTCGTAGGTGGACGTATCGAACCGAAATAAGATCTCAGATTGACATCTTGATACACAAATTTACCATAATAATAAATAGAGTCAATAGTGACCCCACCGTAGAAAGAGCCGCTTCTTTTTTGCTTGATAGGGGGGCTTCCATTCACCAACAAAGACTAAAAGTGCTCTCCGAACCGTGCTGGATAGTCACCCATCACACGGCTCTCAAACCCAACCTGTGGTGGATCCCGGGAGACAAAGTCAAAGCGCTTGATCTTTTGCCTCATACTTTGAGATGCTCCTCCCCGCGCAGCGACGCTGCTCGTGAGAGGCTTAGCTTTAAGCTGCTATTGTTCGGTTCGGATAAGTCAAGTCCCTTTGATCGGTTCGCTCAGGTGGTCTTATCTTCCCTAACGTTCAGAGTCGTTTTGGTTTGAGAAAGGAGCACCGGCCGAGCGCCCTGAATGAATAAGAAATGGACAGGAGAGAGAATCAATGATTCTTATTCAACCGAGTTGAAGCTAGCAACATGTTGATTACACACCGGAGGTTAGTAAGAACTGAGGGGTTCTTCCTCCTAACCTAAGTAGGCTACCCGCGCTGCGAAGCAACTGGTACTTGATTGGGGCGGGGGGGGGCGGTTTGGTTTCGTGCAAGGCCCTCGCAACAGGAAGAGGCAGTTGTCATTTGAAAGGAAAAGCCCTTTGTTGTGTATAGGGTTCTAAACCAGCGCACCCTAATTAAATTAACAAACAAGCCCTTTCTATCTTATTAGTTAAGCCTAAACTTATTAAAAACGAAAGTGCTAACGCGTCTTTATAATATTCAAAAACCTTTCGCCTTTATTAATATAAAACAAGCTTACTTACCGGCAACAAGCACCTTTTTTTCTCAAAGTCAAGTTTCTCGCTTGTTTCTTTAGAAAGATTGCAGCCTTCGCGAAACAACTTATCCTTTTCTACGAATCTTCCCTTTATTGAGCAAAACTCTATCTATATTTCTTCCCGGGATATTTTCTATAATTTCAATTCTATCATTTGTTTGACAGCTTAAACTAGGCTTCATTTTAGATAGGTTTTCGGTCTTAATCAAAATCGGTCAGGGGTGCGTCGGAACGGTCGGTGGCCGCTTAGTCTCATCCGAGAGTCTAATCTCTTTGTACTGCTTTTTTTTCAAAGAAAAAAAGAAGGAAGGGGTCGATTTATAGGCTCCTTCCCTTCCACTGCATAGCTGCGCTAACAGGTACTACGAGCCCTCTGTCCCACACATCTAACCAGCTCGCGTGGTTTCACCGGTTCCACCGAAAACTCTCATTTGTTAAAACGGAGCATAGTGCGCTTTAGGCGCCGAAGCGAGAAACCTCTCTTCTTTCGTTTCGGTTTATTCACTATCTGAAACTTAGCACTTGTTTGATTTTTTTTATTGGGCGTCGGCGTTCTTTTTTGAAGTCTATCCGAACCGAATTAGCACTTCTCAGATCAGACTAGGCCTCCCCCGCAGAGCTGGGCGCCGGGGACCTGGATGCGCTAGCGATCGGCGCATAGGGGGGGGTTGGGTTGCCTGGGTTTCTCGGCCTGGTATCCTACACCTCGCGTTAATGATATCTACATTCAACTGTGCCCCGGAGACACGGTCGAAGCACGCCCATCCAGTGTGCTTCTTTCACGACATGCTCTGGTTCCGGGTGTTTTCCAGTGGTCTTCTAGCGTTAGAAGAAGTCGTGTCCGTCCCGGACATCTGCAACGTCCTCCCACGCTTTTTTTTGAAAATATAGGATAAACTGAAGGAAAAGACTTACCCATTCGGTGACTTTCGCGGTCGCCCTCACTGAACCGACTTGAATCTGAACTACGATTTTTTCCAAGTCTTACCGAAATCGGATTTCCTTTTCGTGCCATATTTTTTTACTTTATGGATTTCTGTCCCTTTTTTCTTCCCGGTCCAATATTTGTTCTCGAAAGTCTGAGTTTCCGTGTACTCTCCAAATTTATGACCAACTTTCCCCTCAGTGATCTTAGAACGCTACTACGCATCTTGACTATATAGTGGTAAGGTAGGTTTGGGTATAGCAGGACTTGAACCTGCGACCATTAGGTTAAAAGCCCAATGCTCTACCAACTGAGCTATACACCCAAATAAAGATGTAGTAGTCAATTAAGATTGGTGCGGAAAAGAGAAGAGGTCTCAACGAGCCTTCAGCATCTGAAACGGGAGCTTTAACCTGCATATCATACGGGAGTCTTAGTGGAGAGCGTTCTCTGGTTCTCATCCCTAGTCAAATTTGAAGTGACGGAGGAACCCCTATTCGATAAAGAAGGGAACGGTGCAAATAAAGCTATTTCGAGTCCTCTATCAACAACCAACCAAACCACCCGCTTGTTGGGCTTAAAGCGGAACTGAGCTTCTCACTAACAAAATCAATCGTAAGCTTCATGTCCGAGACTCGGAAAGAGTGGCGTTAAAGAGGGCGTCAGAGCCTCTCGAAGTCTCCGATCTCACAGATGGTTAGGCTGCAATTCCTTCGCTTGTGAAGAAGTTTGGCTAGTTCTCCTTACTCGGACATTCTATTCATTCGACCACCGCCCCCTCCTTACGAATGGTTACGGGACTAGAGCGAGTCTCTTTTTATTTGCAAGAATAGGTCTGAGCCTGATGACATTCCTGCTTTCCTTGCCATGTCCAACTAAAGTGAAAGTGAATCAACTGCAAGGAGGAATCGACCTTTTTCTACTATTCATTTGCGCCGGAAACCCCTTCATCATTTGCCCTGAACTGGTGAAAGGAATAGGAGGACTTTTCCCTCGGTGGAAGTAGGGATTTAAGCACAGTTGTGATTCCGCTTTCATGTCTTGGATTGAGCTTTCTCACTCCGAGGAACGCCTCTTCCTTGTCGGCGTCCTTTGTTCGCTACTGCTTTAAAGAATGGGATGAGGCTACCTGATCGTCGAGTCGACTTCCATCAATCAATTGGATCTTATTATCCATGGTCATAAATCTGATTCTTCACCCAGTGGGAACACAGTCTTCATGGTGGTACCAGTGCGTATATATGTAGATGGGGCCTTCGGCTCCCACCCTCGATTTTCCATCCAATCTTCCTATCTTCTTTTCCCTGCTTTGGAAGCATTCGATCTCTGCTTCGCCCTCGTCAGAGAAAGGGGGCGGGAAGCCTGCGTGCGATTCCTGGGTTGGATATCCCTGGCTCTCTTCTCTCTGAGTCCCCGCTAGCTTTCAAGCGTTCATTCAATCTCCCTCCCAACGCAAGGAAACCGATCGATGCACTTGGCTTTAGGTTTCGATCGATAATAATTTATATTATATATAAAACGCTTCTCGCTGGAGACTCGGGTAGGGCGCTTGCTCTCCTCTTGGCAGCCTTCTTCAAGTAGGCTTCTTTCTTCGCTAACGCTTAGGAATTCCTAGAGGCTGAGAAACTAAGTTAAATTCTATTTCTAGCTTTTTTTTTTTATAGCTATATATTTCGTAACTGATGAGAGATTAATTGATCGATACATCAGATCCTAGGTCGGGAATGACGGGGCTCGAACCCGCAGCTTCCGCCTTGACAGGGCGGTGCTCTGACCGATTGAACTACAATCCCGGCTATACTGAACACTAACATGATATACTGAACACTAATATACTCGAGCACTCGTTGCGAGAGGAACCCCAGTGACTCGACTGAAAAGGAGAGGTTGTGAACACAAACTCGACTGAAAGGCGTTCATCGGCTTTCACCCTTCCATTGCACTTTCATGAGTCAACCATCACTCATACGAAATTGAGATTGCCGAGTCAACCTTCTTCTCATACGAAATTGAGATTGCCGAGTCAACCTTCTTCTTTCAGGCTTTGAATGGTCTCCTGATGGAAAAGAAAAGGTCTTGTTGGTTTCAATTGTTTATTGAAGTAATCCTTGCATTCAGCTGCTGATTGATTCCAGTCAGTGCTTCAGATTGTCTTGGGGCACTGTCAATATACTGACTTACAGGTAAAGTCTCCGTTTCCCTATCTAACTCCTCTTGGAATCTCTTGTTTTCAACAAGGAAAATTCCATTTTCTGCTTGAAGCAGTGGCTAACTCATACAAGACTTCTGCCCGAACGTACTTTTCGTTTTCAAATCCAAGAAGGGACAAGAATGGAATGATTTTCCTTTTGTCAATATCTCGTCCGATACTGGTCCTATCGGCCTCTTTGAGATTAAAATCGCCTTGACTTCTGCCAATAAGAAAAGCAAATCAAAGCTATGGTTGAGAGTTCCAAGTTCTTTCCAGATTAGATTCTAGCTAGGATTTGTTGGCTCAATCAGTCGTAGAATTCCTTCTCCCCCCGGCATCTACTCCTAAGATCTCTGACCTGATCGATGTCTCAGGAATTAGTCCCGGATCATATTCCAGTGCGTCCACAGAAGAGGAAATCGCAATGCATCTTGCTCAGCAGGCTTAGCTTGGAGTGGGACAGGGGTTCCTCACTCCGTGCCTCTCACATTGGGAACTTCGCGCTCACTTCCTAAAACACTGGAGACTGAGGCGCATTCGCAACAATACATCTATGACTAGAGAATTAGGTATAGGAAGAATAGATCTAGCAATACAATCACCAAACTATTAACACTTCCAATACCCATACCATCAACTCAAAGGTTGTCACCACGGAGCATAACTGCAACTAAAACTATTACCAGAAAGACAACTATACTATACTGGCATGCCACCTATACGGGCACGCGTACTCTTTCCAAAGCTAAAAGCACCTCCTACACTTGAGAACTACTACGCATTGGAAACGAAGCAGATAGTCACCATTACCATAAGACCAGCGACCAACTAATGGTTCTTTTCTTACTTAAGACTCAGAAAAAGAAGAAGCCAACCCAGATCCTTATTCGCGGTAGCAGCTTCTTCTGCTTCTTCGGTTGTTGCCGCCTAATTAGCTACGATCAATGAAAATCTCTACAGAGAAGAAAGCTGTGCCCATATCTATAAGCGGGACCAGAGCTTCCACTGTATGGGTCATAGTTCTGCAGTACGCTCCTGCACGCCGATTCCGTCGAGCATAGGTCCATTAGCGGATGGAAAGAATGCTTAGCGACACAGCAGATACTAATGAGAAGGCATTGAAGGAAGTTCGCATTTTTTTTAGGCTCATATTCAGTCGGAATAGTTTAGTTAAGACTTTGCCGTCTTTTCCTCTCGCTTCGTAAAAAGTCTGTAATACTAAGATTAATGAGATTTTCCGTTTCCCAGTCGACTATGTGAACAGCACAAAGCAAAGTTTGACCCTTTAGTGTCCAATGATATCAATGCTTTCTGTTTCAAACAGGAGGGAAGCTTTATGGTTTCGTAGCTTCTACTTTTTCTTCTACTTTAGGGTTTGATAGAATCGTCCGCTATTACAGACTTTGATTATCTGTGGGGCAGTGCGTTAGACGAAGGAAGTAGCATCTAATCTAAGGAAGATGAAGACCGGATATTCAAAGGAATATTTGACAAAGCAGAAGCATTACAAGCATACATAAAATAGGAAGCCTACACACACCGTAGACCAGCCACACACCATTAAAAAGGAAACTAAGAACATAGTACATAAACCAAAGACATAGAGCAACATGAAAGATAACAAAGAAAGCCATGCATTAAAACACATTACTTTGGGTCGACGGACTCCTTATTTCAATCTTATCGAAAGAAAGAGTCGACGGACTCTTCTATTCTAGTCTCCCCGGCGACCGTGGGTGACAGCCTGTATTATTAGGCCTTCCTGCTCCTTCAGGAGAAAAGAAATCCTGTGTTTCAGACCGCGAATGCGGTCCCGTAAAAGTTGCATCCTTCTGCCCACGACCTCCGGATCGAGAGCAGGCGGATGCTCCCAGAACAGACCAAGCATTTGCTCACATTGGAGCTTTTCGTTTTCCACGGTTTGTATTTCTTGTTGAATGCTCGCCAGTCTGTTCAAGTATCCATGTCTACTCACTTTCTTGCCGACTTCTAAGTGCCCTCTTTGCCAAATAGAGACTGAAAGAAGCTTCTATTTATAGGCAGGCCCTAAACCCTTTCTTATTAGTCATAATTCTTGTCTTAGTTCCGTAACATGGTTCAACCCCGGCTTTTCATGAATATGGAACCCCCTTAACTAGATTTTAGTGCGCTGAAGAATTCTCCCCTGGATAAAGGCCCCGCCCCTCAAAATCAAAGAGTCCTTTTTGGCGGGTATTGCCACGCGGCTTAATTACGACCACTCCCTCGGGAATAAGAGGCAATAATAGAACGCACTGTATAGAGTACTCCCCCGCTTTTCTCGGGTTTCCAAAGGCCCGTCACTCCTTACTCGACAGCTCAAAGCTGACCAGAGTCCTCGTTTACCCTACGTGCACTATTTAGCTCTGCCTACTCAGATCACGCTTTTATTTGTCTATTTTTTATTGGCTGATTCCCAGGTAACTGACTTCGGCCAATCCTTACTCGACAGCTCCGTCCTTTGGTGAGCACCGAAGCTAGCTCTCTTGAATTTCCCCGGAAAGACGGAACCTTTCCAGCTCACTCTGTCAGTCCACTAAGACGCGTATAGAGTAAATGAGCACAATAACTTTTTCAGTACAATAAGTCCCCTTCTCCACACTTTTGTTTTTGGGCTTTCTTGGATTCGTTTCCCCAGTAATTCCATTTTGGACTCGGGCGTGGGCTTTTCCATTGGGCTCAGTATCATAATTATCCCAAAAGCCCCCTCTCCTCTTCCTGCTTGTCAATGGGCTTAGATGGATCAAAGCATTAGATAGAATGCTAAGTCCAATTCCTCAATATTCTTCTTCTTCAGTGGCCCAAGCAAGATCATCTATCAGAGAGGATAGGGTCCAAGGTAATTTATTACTCTTTTAAAAGAGGGAACTCGAGCATTTATTGCGAGAGGTACTGACGTAACTCGACTAAAAGGAGAGGAAAGCTTTCACTGCCGGGTATCTCCTCCGATCGTACTTCAAAGATCAGCTTTGACATAGTCTGTACCACTGGGACTCTCACTAAGAAAGTCTGATGAGCCCTATCTCAAGAATTGCCAGGTATTTCATGCAACTCAATTCTAGTGTTCATCCACTAAACTTCTCAACGGGACAAAGATGAGATGATTGGAATCAAAATGTGATAGCATTTTACGGAGCAAGAGGCAAGGAAAGGTATGCTAGTTAGCTAGGCTAGCGCTCATTCCTTCTTTCGAAACCAAGTCGTAGTGACGAAAGGAAGGCAGACGCGCAGGTCAGATCAGCCCGCCGCTTATTTATCTCGTAGTTCCACTTTAAGATCGTGGAGCAACACCAAAAGAAGTGAGCTTTTAGGGTTAGGAAGCGAGAAGAAGAGTGAAGGTCGCCCCTATAAAGTATGTTCAAAGAATGGCTTGAGTGAAAGCTGGAGTGGCACAAGACAGATTGAAAGCTAAGGGAAGGGAGGTTTGCAAGGAGGTATACTGGCAGAGCAGGAAGATAGGCAAAGGAGAATCGGCCCGATGCCTACACCTATTGAAAGGGGCGACGGCTCAGATGAAGCGAGCCTATCTTGTTTAGTAAGGGAGGCAGTCTAAAGCGATCTGCTCTTCTTCTTCCTCCACTGGAACTATTACTGAAGAAGGAAGGCTTGATGCTAGTCGTATTACATCTCCAGCAACTAAAGAAAGAGCTAGAACTGCAACTGCACCTATAGAATCAACTTCAGATGGAAAGGTTTGAAAGAAAGCAGCTAGGAGTGGTTCATAATCCGATCCCTTTGAGTGGAAGTAATTATCGCTGGTTCCATCCCGGGAGTGCCCTATAAGCATGAGTTGCCCTCGATAAAGAGAAGGGGCTAGGCTTGCAGACCTTCTGCCAGTAAGCGAGTGGGAGATGCGCGGAATAGTGTGCTGAACCAAGGCAGACTTCGAATACTTCCTCGATACCCAGAAAAAGTAGCAAACTATAGCAAAGTATCAGATTTACGGTTGCTTCGCTAGTCCTTGGAAAACGGATGTCGCTGATCTGCGTTTAATCGCGTTTAAAAACTGGTTTAAGGTTTAGGACCTCGGAAATAAAGTGGTTGAAAGTGTTGGTACCTCGGAAAACAGAATAGCTCACCCAACTTTCAGGAGATTACTGAACTAAGCGGAGAATTACCCGTGAACTTACTATAGGATTCGTATGCATTCCTCAGATTAGACAACAGCCCTGCTTATCTCAGATGTCTGATTTCTTCCTTTAAGCCATCCATATGCTGCAGAACTCCTAAGATTCCTTCTTCAAAAGGGTTGCTTCGCTAGTCCAGCACCATATTAATAACTGAGAGAGATAAGATACCTTGCAGATTTAGGATTTGTCACATATCAGATACGTACCAAACGGAGTCTATGGCCTTTCTTCTGTTAAGAACTCCCGTTCCTTAGATATGAGATCGGAATTGGAAATAGGACTTTTCGCATGACCCTAGCATTTGACTCCCAAGCACACCCCAGCACAGATAAGCCATACCTCATCACAAAGATACCAAGATAGATTAACCACAATCGTTGAGGCCTTCGCCTTGCAACTTACTAAAGTCATCTCTGTGCTACAGAAAATAACTTCTCCTTAAGTCCCTAGCGAAGCAACCTAGCGAAGCAAGCTAGTTGACCTTTGCCTTGCAACTACATCTCTGTGTTACAGAAAACTTCGAAAGACAGATGACCTGTTAAAGTGTGAAGTCTACACCCCCGAATGCTCACTCGATATCAGGGTGACTAATCAACACTCACAGTACATGGGTTAGGTCCTACTCTAGCGAAGCAACCAGTTGACCTATAAACCCTGACAGAGAAGGACCTCTCATTAGGTCCAACATCGTACATCGGTTGATCTTCTGCCTGAGAGAGACCCCGCATTAGGTCATAACTGTACCGTTAGGGGTACGACAGAAACCAGTTCAATCGATCCGTACTCTACTATACTCTAGGAACAGTACTCGAGGGACATGGACATGGCGAAGTTCCATCTGAAGAGAAGCGGAGAGCCCAATCATGCTTCAATCTGCAAGAGGTCTCTTATGAAATAGATAGCTACTCTAATTTCGGAGTGTGCTCATGTTGGGTAGGTAGCAGGGCCAGACAATCCCTTGACTTTCGTGTGTGCGTACTATGCTGCTAGTCATGTTACTGCCAACTCAAAGATAAAAACTAGAAACCAACTTCACAGGAATGAAGCTAACATAGATAACTAGCCTTGCTTTGGAATCCCATCTGAAATGACAGAATTCTTCGTTTAATCGAAAAAGCTGAACTCCTAAGATTCCTCACCTTAAAAGAAAGCGGAAAGCCCTATTCTGAAAGGATAGCTGGCTCAGAGATGAAAGAAAGGTGATTAAACGCACAAAATAGGCCTATTATAAAGGTTTATACTGTTTCGTCAATCCCAAATCAAAGAGGTATCTAAGCTTGAACAATCGGGAGTTGAGCTCGTCCTCTTCTTAAGATCTCTACCTTAGGAGTTTTGTTCGATCGATTAAACAGCACAGCAATGAAAAGTAGTAGTTGCCATGGATGTCACGGATGATAGATGTACTGGGAGTAGCTACTACCCACCACGGTAGACTAGAGTTCTCCTTTCGAAGAGGAAGACCTAATTCCTTAGCTAACACCTTCCCTTAACTCTTAACTCTGAGCTTCTAGAGTAAGGATATTCCTCGTTTCGAATAATACTCGAGCTGGGTTAAGCAAGGCAAGGAACCTGACCGATCAACTGCTGAGGAGATGTAGTGCAGCACACCGTCGCCTACTTTGTCTGACAAGCTCACAAGGAAGTAACCTGAAAAGTGGTATTGGATGCTATAGGCCTTTCTGTGCTATATCCGAGGTACTGAGACCTTACCCACCCTCGAAACGTGGGATTCGCACTAAGCAACTGAAAAGGTTTCTCCAAAGCCGGTAAATTCAAAAGTTGACTCCAACAGGGGTCTCACCTCCTCCACTTTTTAGAGGTAATAGGCGGACTCTTACCCAACATTCCCAGCTTAGAAATACAGCTTTTCTTTTCCTATCGAAGCAAGTTCTCTGTACAGCACACTGTTGCTTTTTCTGTGCTCTAGTAACGAAGGTCAGGACTTCTCGCTTTTAGCAGTCTTCCGAAATGTTGCTGCGCTTCATGAAGGGATGTCGAAAAAGTGGTTAGTCTTAATCCTTCTCTGCTTTTTTTTACTTCCGTGTGCTATGAAGAAGAAGATTAGGCTTAGGTAAAGGATGAACAAGCCAATGATGGTACGAACCAGACGGGTGTGCTCCAGTACCAGTTGGGACATCTCGTTAACCAAGCCATGAATCAGACATTTCACACGCACGCCTCTCTCATCAAAGAATCAAGAAGTTAGTCATGACATCAACAGCGATCTTCCTCCGTTCGATAGGGGGTGAACTGCGCCTTACCACTTGCAGAGGGAGCTACGGTCGCTCACAGGTCGTTGCTCGCTCTCTCCACTGACGGAAAAGGCGTAACTACTCTTGGAGGAAGGGCTGGGAAGGTTGGGAAGGGAGGAGGGGAACAAGCTAACGGGAGAAGGGGAGAGAGAGAACGAAGTGAACGAACGAACATACTATGATTGTCTGGTTGTGAGCCATTGGCGAACTATCAACAGAGTGTACGACCGTAGGGGTAGGGAGGGAAGAGTAGCGAAGCGATGTTCCAGTTGAAGCATGTACTCTAGCCGGCATGTCCCACCTCGTCTAGATCACTCCTGGATGTCTTGAAGGTGTCGCTAAAGCACGCCACCCCTTCTCCTCTGTTGAATCTATCTCTCTTGGTTCGCTGGTAATTCCTATTCATGATGGGATCAGGTAGCTAGGCGGAGCCCGTATTCCTGTAATTCCCTGGGATGTGTTTAAGCGTAAAATGAGCTGCTGTCTGTATCTGAGCGACCGGGTCTCCCTCTTACGCACCAAGTGCAGCTAAAGCAGGGGCGAAGACGAGGCTTGCAGACCTTCTGACTTCCCTGTCCGGGATCTCTTCACTGGATGTGTCGTGTTCCTTTGGCCCACTCCCCATTTGTTGGAAGGGTTTGTCCGGCCGGCGATGACGGTGCAGCTAAAGAAGTACGCGACAAGTGGAGCTGCTGCTTAGTCACTCTCTTCCCTCCTCTGGTCGGATGGGAATTCCTCGGCACGACTGGGCAGCTAAGCATCATTGGCTTGGTCAGCCTTTACCTAACCAACTCACAAATCGGACGCAGGCTCATCAAACAGCGCTTTCTAGCTTTCTTCAGGATTTAGCCTGAACCGATGCCAGAGCTCTCAGTGGTTTGTGGACTCGAACCACAGTAGGAATTTACAGTTCCGGCTCCCCAGCGGAGCGTAACCACTTTCTTACTCGTAAAGGCAAAGAAAAAAGGGATCCGCCTCGAATCAAAACCTTCTTTCTTTTCTAAAAACGATCTTTCTTCTCTTATGAAATTGATAGTTTCGAAAAACGATCTTTCTTCTCTTATGAAATTGATAGTTTGTGAAGAGGAATGCAATAACTCGACTATTTACATATTTGATTTCCAGCAACTGATCTTTCTATCTTTCTGCTCCATCCTTCTTCTAAAACCTAGGAAT